GACCATCATACTTGCCGACCATCGATGAACTGATCGGATTAACCAACCGAAGTTAACTTCTGTCATTATGTATTGAACAGAAGCAAAAGCCTCAGTAACGGTCGGACGGTAGTAAAAAGTCATAGCAAAGCCTGTAGCTACTTGTACTAAAAAACAAGTAAGCGTAATTCCTCCTAGACAATAAAATATGTTGACATGAGGAGGAACGTATTTACTAGTTATATCATCTGCAATCGCCTGAATCTCGAGACGTTCTTCGAACCAATCATAAACTTTATTGAGATAGGTAAACCGAAGGGACTCCCCCTCTGAGAACCGTATATGAGAATTTCATCTCGTACAGCTCAAACAAAAACACCCAACTACTGGGTGAAAAGGATATGGAATAGAAAATTGGAAACTTCTTATTCTTAATCTTCTGATTTAATCTTATCTAAAGATATGAAAGAGTCAAAATCAGAAAGCTCTTCTTTGTGGTTAGAATTATAATGCCAAAAAATCAAGTCGGCTCACTTGTCTTTATGTTGATCGTTACAGGCCTCTTGAATCTTCTATTTACCTATTTCTTTTTCTTTGATTTGTATGTAATGCGGCTTTACTTTAGTTTTCTTTATTATTGATAGGAATTTTCTTGTTAAGACCCTATGAATCAATTGAAACCTCAGATTCATACTAGAACCACGATGATTCAATAAAACCCTCAAACTAAGTCCAAAGAGTCCCTGAGTAAGAACCGTTGGATCATCATTTATTCAACGAGTAGAATAGATATAATGACTAAAAATACAAAGAAATATTTGTCCTTTGAGCAAAATCAAAGCAGAAATGGGAATTTGAAAGAAAAAAACCTTTCCATTTCTAATTCGAATTTATAACTTTTTTTTCTTTGGAAAAATTTTTGGGATCCGGCCGCGAGGTCTGAATATTAAGTATGAATCATAGTTCGAATACTTCGTGATCTATTTCATATATTCCGTGCTCCAGATACTAGAATGAATATCCGACGGGGTAAAACCATCTCTATCAAGACGACAGACCCATTCTCTGTACTATCAATAGGATCAATTATAACAAGTCACACACTCATATTCCGGAAATACAGAAACAAAAAAAATTTCACGGTCGAACTGCCAAAAAAGAATGAGCTAAAATAAAAATCCGAGACCTAAATGCTTCACTTTTTGTATTTAAAAGCTAGGATTTTGTGGGTGTTGTGAATCTAATTCAGTGAAATTCCGTCCAGTAAAACGGAAGAATTATAAATCTCCAAAATAATAGATAGGAATATCGCAAATAGAGCCATTGCGACACCCATCAAAGGAGTAGTTCCCCACCCAGGAGCTACTTTACCATATTCTGAATTCAATGGTTTCAATAAATCCCCTACAGCTGTTCGTCTTGGACCAGATCTAGAACTACCCTCAACTGTTTGTGAAGCCATAAATCCTCTTTTATATTCATTGAGATCTGTTGACTTTGTATACCATTCCGTTGTAAATAAACGAGCTTATCATAGATCCATTGTGGTCTTGAAATTAAATAATAATGGAAACTGCAACCCTAGTCGCCATCTCTATATCTGGTTTACTTGTAAGTTTTACTGGGTACGCCTTATATACTGCTTTTGGGCAACCCTCTCAACAACTAAGAGATCCATTCGAGGAACACGGAGACTAGTTGAAGTAATGGGCCTCCCAATATTGGGAGGCCCATTACTTCAATTGAGATAATGAAAAATCATTTCGTTTTTTTTAGTTGGAACTTAAGGTGGTTCTCGAAAAAAGATAGCGAAAAAAATGATCCCTAGAGTCGAGACTAAGAGGAATGTATAAACCAATGCTTCCATAAATTTGATCGTGGTTTACAATTAATTATAGCTTCCATACCTGTTTATTTGGGATTATCTCCCAGATTAAAGAAAAAAGAAGAATCAGAAGAATCAAAGAAAAGGCGGCGATTTAAATCCAGATTTATCCAGTACCTTATGTAAAATCACAAACAGAAAATAGAAGCGAGAAGCGAAAAATAACAGAGCAATGTTGCATTCAACTACTTGTCTTCTTGTAGTTGGATCTCCAATTTTTTGGAATGCTCCAAATTCCACTTGAGCATCCAAATCTGGGACAATACCAGCAAAAACATCCCGGAACAAGGTTATAGCACCATGCCAAATGTGTCCGAAGAAGAAGAGCAGAGCAAACGAAGCATGTCCAAAAGTAAACCAACCTCTTGGACTGCAACGAAAAACACCATCCGATTTCAAAGTAGCACGATCTAATACAAAAATTACACCCAATTGAGCGCGTCCAGCATATTTTTTCACTGTAGCAGGACCACCATAACTCACTCCATTCAATTCGCCACCATAGAACCCAACAGTTACACCTACTTGTTCGACACCATACTTCGATTCTGCCCTTCAAAAAGGAACATCGGCTCAAACAATTCCATCTCCGTCTACCAAAACAACCGGAAATGTTCCAAAAAAAAGTAGGCATACGACGTACAAAGAGTTCACGCCCTTCTTTATCTCTAAAGATAGGGTGTCCTAACCACCCGACAGCTATTCCATCCCCGTTATCCATTGAACCGGCTCTGAATAATCCCCCCTTCGCCGGATTATTTCCGATGTAATCATAAAAAGCTAATTTTTCAGGAATTTTAGACCAAGCTTCTGATAAACTTTGATTTTCGGCTAGTCCAGCACTAACTCTTCGATATATTTCTTGCTGAAAGTATCCCTGATCCCATTGATAACGGGTGGGACCAAATAATTCGATGGGGGTTGTTGCTGAACCATACCACATAGTTCCAGCAACAACAAAAGCTGCAAAAAATACAGCAGCGATACTGCTGGAAAGAACGGTTTCAATATTGCCCATACGTAATCCTTTGTATAGACGTTGGGGCGGGCGGACACTCAGATGGAATAAGCCTGCTAAGATGCCCAACGTCCCTGCTGCAATATGATGAGAGGCTATTCCTCCCGGAACAAAAGGATCAAACCCTTCCACACCCCACGCCGGATTTACAGATTGTACCTTTCCAGTTAGTCCATAAGGGTCGGACACCCATATTCCAGGACCATACAATCCTGTTACATGAAATGCGCCAAAACCAAAGCAAGCCACTCCTGATAGAAATAAATGAATTCCAAAGATCTTAGGCAAATCCAAAGAAGGTTTTCCTGTACGTTCATCACCAAATATTTCTAGATCCCAATACACCCAATGCCAAATAGCTGCCAAGAAGCATAAGCCAGAAAACACAATATGTGCTCCGGCTACACCTTCGTAACTCCAAATACCCGGATTCGTTATCGTCCCTCCTGTGATACTCCAACCGCCCCATGAATTGGTTATTCCTAAACGAGTCATGAAGGGTATAACGAACATACCCTGTCTCCACATTGGATCAAGAACGGGGTCGGAGGGATCAAAAACTGCTAATTCATATAGAGCCATTGAACCGGCCCAACCAGCAACCAGAGCTGTATGCATTATATGGACAGAAAGCAAACGACCGGGATCATTCAATACGACGGTATGAACACGATACCAAGGCAAACCCATGGGAATACCCCTTTATCAACAAAAAATAGACACTATGTAACTTTATTGCATTGAAAAAAAAGCTATGCTACGGACCCCCCCTTTTTTCAGTGGATTATCTCGGAAGAAGGATTAATATTTGTTATATTCGTTTAGTAATAATGGAACAGTTTGGTTCGTAGTAAAAAAAGAGAAGCAGATCTATTCTATACTCGATAAGTACCAATACGCAATGGGGGTCGATTCCCTTTTCTATGAGCGAATGCATCCATATTATGAACTTATTCAATCTATGAATAAAATATGATAAAGGTCGATATTATTAAGACAATAAGCCCATTATTACGCTTCCACATCAAAGTGAAATAGAGTACTTAATTCCTTTTTCTTTCATTTTATGCCTATTGGTGTTCCAAAAGTACCTTTTCGAGGTCCCGGAGAGGAAGATGCATCTTGGGTTGACGTATAGTGCGACCTGTCAGATATATTGGGTCATATGGGATTTCCCCATTCTCTCCCCCGATCGAGATATCCTCTGTTTCGGCCAAAAAGTTTGATTGAATTATCAAAAATTTGGAGCGTGAAATGCAATGAAGTGCAATTAGACCCATTTTGTGAGGAGGGGGTATCCAGATTAATATTAGCAATTCAAATAATTTATGGTCGGCTTGGCTGGACCAATAAAATGAGGTATCCAGGCTCCGTTTAGAAAAACCCAATTGGTAATATATCTATGATTATTACTTAGATCATAAATGATTCTATTTAGAAATTGATTCTAAATAGGAGTGATCTCAAACCGTTAATCAATCGAATAATAAATGTGAGAAATATGAATAATACGTCGACTATTTGGCGGAAAACATCAAAGAAATGGATTGAAAAAAAAAAAGAAAAAAGGAAGTCATAACAAAAAAAAAAGACGTGGTATTGGGGCCATTTGTGCTATATGTGCAAATAAAAATCGGGCAGATACTTACTCGGAGTAGAGCATAAACCTTAAAAAAATAGAAAAGACCCATTTAGGAACAAGAAAATGACATCGTGATTTTTGGATTGGATCTCGATGAAAAACTACATCAATGAAAAGCTAGTTCGATAAGTTTAGTGAATTGTTTTTTATATTATATATTATATAAACTCATCGTTCTTGAAAAATGGAAGAAAAGCCCCTTCGTTAGAAGGAGCCCGCTATGAAAAAAGAAAAGGGCCTGGAGTTTACACATTGATTTTTTTTTCGCAAGTTTTGTTGAACCGTATGCATCAAAAGGTGCCCGTACGGCTCGTAAGGGATACAATTTTATCCTAATCAACCGACTTTATCGAGAAAGATTACTTTTTTTTAGGCCAAGAGGTTGATGGCGAGGTCTCGAATCAACTTATTGGTCTTATGGTATATCTCAGTATAGAGAATGATACCGAGGATCTGTATTTGTTTATAAACTCTCCTGGCGGATGGGTAATACCCGGAATAGCTATTTATGATACTATGCAATTTGTGCAACCAGATATACAGACAATATGCATGGGATTGGCCGCCTCAATGGGGTCTCTTATCCTGGTCGGAGGAGAAATTACCAAACGTATAGCATTCCCTCACGCTCGGCGCCAATGAGTTTTTTTTTATTTGAGAGAAAAAAAGAAACTATGCCTTCACCATATGAATTATTAATATTAAGTAAAAATAGCATGGCACTTCGAATTCGATATGCAAATTCTTTATTGTTTTTTTTTTCAAGATATTCGATTTATGTATCGAAAGAGTAGTATGAGATAAAGGAAGGGCATTTCCGATTTTATCTTACCTATCGTAGGCCTATTTCAGCGTCACAAACTTTTTCACACCGGAAGGTTATTAACAATATTTATGTTATGAAAGAGTACGAAAAATAAAAAAAAAAAAGATTTTTTTTTCTTTATTTTTTTTTTTTCAAATAAAAAAAAAAACAAAGAAACTTTGGGATTGCTGAATCACAGACGAAATAAATATATAAAGCAACGGGGCCATCATAGTATTTTGTAACTCCTCCGAAAAAAAAAGAAGGGTGGTAATTGGATCATTTACCGATCTAGGTATAAGAGACGCCATAGTTTCTCTTTCTTAGATGAAAGGTAAAAAAGAGAATTCCATTGGAGAGCCGTATGCAATTCGAAAAAAAAAAGCCCGTACGGCTGTTCAATTCTATCTTTTTCTTATTATTCTTTATCTCTTCCCCTAGCCTCATCGTGCGAGATAGGGGAATCTTTGATTATGTTAGATTATATCATCAGGGTAATGATACATCAACCTAGTGCCTCTTTTCAGGAGGCCCAAACGGGCGAATTTATCCTGGAAGCGGAAGAACTACTGAAACTGCGCGAAACCCTTACAAGGATTTATGTACAAAGAACAGGCAAGCCCTTATGGGTTGTATCCGAAGACATGGAAAGGGATATTTTTATGTCAGCAACAGAAGCCCAAGCTCACGGAATTGTTGATGTTGTAGCGGTTGTATAAAAAATAGCAGCGATTTCACGCAAATACACGATTTCCTATTTTCTCTTCTTACTTCTTAAGGGTTTAATATGAATTTTTTCTATTAATCTATTAAATAGAAGAAATTCATAATCATCCGGTTAGGATCGATCTAAACCAGCCCATAATGTATAATTCAGCATGCCAACTATTAAACAACTTATTAGAAACGCAAGACAGCCAATCAGAAACGTCACGAAATCTCCTGCTCTTCGGGGATGTCCTCAGCGCCGAGGAACATGTACGAGGGTGTATGTGCGACTCGTTTCAATCATGGGTTGAGACAAAACAAAAGAAAGAAAACAGATTTTCCAGTATCAATCATCAGTACCAGTAAATCGGATAGAATGGAAGACCTCCATTCACTATCTAAAAAGGATAGATCTATCATATCTTTCTATTATTGTCTATGAAATTTATGGTTTCCATTGGTGCAAATTCAATCACTTCAATTTGCAATTTAAGATGAGAAAGAATTCCCCAGTGATAACAAATAGTTATCCATTAAGCGGGGGAAATCCTATTTCAAAAGCAGAAAGATTATGTTTCTACTCTTGCAAGAACGGACTAACAGGGTCAGCTACCCAACCAAGCTTCATAATTAAATACCGTTACTGTAAATAAGGTATATCTCGTTATGAAAGACCTATTACTGGAAAATTCATGGGTAGAGCCAAAGAGTGGTAACGGTACAAGTTACCAATACAATAGCGTTGATTAAATGAAAGAAGGGGCTCCGGTATATAGAGAGGACCTCACCGTTTACGTTTAAGAGGTAACCATAGAGACGATGGAACCCACAATTTCTTTATCTATTTCTATTTACCACTTTATTTTATTATTATTTTAATTGGATTTTATTTCCAATGCCTAGAAAAAGGGAAAAAGTGTGGTCGGGAAGGTTATAGTAGCAAAAGCCATTGGAATTTGAATTTTATAAATTGGAAGAATCCGTTTTGTTATTAATAGATTAGGAAAGGGGAAAAGAATAACTGAAAGAAAGGAAATCAATTAGTTATTCATCAAAGTTTCATTTATTCAATGACCAGAATTAGACGAGGATATATAGCCCGGAGACGTAGAACAAAAGTTCGTTTATTTGCATCAAGTTTTCGCGGGGCTCATTCAAGACTTACTCGAACAATTACTCAACAGAAAATAAGAGCTTTGGCTTCGGCTTATCGTGATAGAGATAGGAAAAAAAGAGATTTTCGTCGTTTGTGGATCACTCGAATAAATGCAGTAATCCGGGGGGCTCGGGTATCCTATAGTTATAGTAGATTCATACACAATCTGTATAAGGGGCAGTTGCTTCTTAATCGTAAAATACTTGCACAAATAGCGATATTAAATAGGAATTGTCTTTATACGATTTCCAATGAGATCATAAAAATCAAATAAGGAGATTGGAAAGAATCTGCCAGAATGTTTTAAATGGAGTTCTTTGGAGAATGAACTCCGGGAAGGTAGAGTAGAAATTAGTATGATAAAATCTGGATAATATGATAAAGTCATCAAAATGAGCGAAGGCGATCAATAAAAAAAAAGATTGATTCTTCTTCCTCGATTCTTTTTTTTTTTTTCTTACGACACGACGGATTCTAAGATTTTTTGAACAAAACATCCATCTGTGTTTGAGTTCGGGTTGAAATTTGGATTCAATTGAAGAGGAAGCCTATTTTTTTTCTGGTTCTAAGACCAGTAGTTCTAGCGGTCAACTCACTTCTTTCAAATTGTTTCTCATTATTAAGAAAAGGTAACAAAGATAAAATACGAGCTTGTTTTATAGCAATAGTAATTAATCGTTGTTCTTTTAAGGTCAATCTATTCACCCGCCTAGATAATATTTTTCCCTGTTCACTAATAAATCGACTAATTAAACTCATGTTTCTATAATCAATTCGATCCCCCGATTGGATCGGGGGCAAACGCCTACGAAAAGATCGCTTGGATTTAAGAAAGAGTCGCTTGGATTTATCCATAATTTGTTTATTCCTTATCCTTAAAATCCTATTCCGATCAAATCAAAATCAAAAAAGATTTATAGAATTAATTAATAGGATTTTGTTTGTCTATATTTATTTGTTTCTCTTTAAATATATGAATAATATAGATAGATATATCTATATAATTTTTTTGTTCCTTGGAAGGGTGACACACAAGCACTCGGGTCGGTTCGATCTATATCTATTTCTTTATCTCCCCATGAATTGTATGTTTGTAACAATAGGGACAGAATTTTCTCAATTCCAATCGACTAGGTGTATTGTGTCGATTCTTTTGAGTAATATATCGGGAAATACCCGTTGATTCCTTATTAACACCGTTTCGCACACAACTGGTACATTCCAAAATAACCCTTACTCGGACATCTTTACCCTTGGCCATGAACCTCCTTTGGGTTTTTGATTCACCCAACCTTTCTATTTTCCGATCCGAAGCGAATAAGACGAAAGGAACGAAAAAAAAATAGAAGTTGCTAACAATTCAAAAAGAATTATGAAATAAAGATTTTGTCGCAATGCATAATCCATATAGTAATCTATATAGTAAATAATAAGTAATACAACAATTTCTAATTCTATTTCTAATCACAGTACAGTATTTCATTTAAGTATCTTGTATTATATGATACTCTTATCCTAGCCCCATTTCCATTTCCGTTTTCTTTTAACTCTATTATTAATTTCATTATTAATTTAATTGGAGCCTGAACCCGAGTTTCGCTGGGGTTGAATCCACTTTTTTCTTTCTCTTTCCCCCCTTATTCTATCTAGCGAATTCGAAAAAAAAAGAAGAAAAGGGGGGAAAGAGAGATTAGTCACAAATATTTGATTCTATCTCTAATCTTCTTCACCCCTTTCCATGTCAATAACTAGCTAGAAAAAAAAAGGAAATGTCAACGCATCGGGGAATAAACGATTGATTTCTATCAATAAACCTGCTAAAGACCCGAACCATAGAGTACTTAGTACCGGGGCCACGGAAAGATATGTTTTTAGATCTCGCATTGAAAATCCTCCTTCTTTTTTTTTTATTACATATTGTAATACATTATGGTAAGAGATGTATATGTAGTTAAAGACCACTTGTATTTGTGCGCGGAATCCCTAATTCAAATTGAAATGCGCAATGCTTCGGTAGATAAGATTTTCTTTTCTTTTTCTTAAAGCCGAAAAAAGGGTCCCTTTCCGTCTGAGAATTCCCGAGATAAATATTCATTTCTTATTATTATATGTTATATGATATGAGAGCAAAAAAAAAATAAGAAATGGCAAGATCCATTTGCATATTAATGGAGGAAATAAAATAAGGATGTGGAAAACAAGACGGGGATTCCCTACAATGATACTGTAGACCAATTTAAAGGGATGTAGCGCAGCTTGGTAGCGCGTTTGTTTTGGGTACAAAATGTCACGGGTTCAAATCCTGTCATCCCTACCTATTACTGCTCGGGGGAGCAGTAACGAGAAATCCATCTTAGATCGATTCAATTTGGACATTCAGAATCTTTCGTTTTATGATATATGATAGTATACACATACAAGAAATATTTATTGGGGTTATATAAAAAAAAAAGAATACCCCTCTTTATTGTTTATAGTCTTTTCCGTTGTGATAAGAAAGCGCTCTTAGTTCAGTTCGGTAGAACGTGGGTCTCCAAAACCCAATGTCGTAGGTTCAAATCCTACAGAGCGTGATTCCGCTCTTGTTTTGTTAGATCGAAAATTACACCGAACTCAAGCAATCTGAATTTGACCTTGACCCCCCCGGATGAAATTAACGAAAGGGGGAGGTCAGTTAACAAAAGAGATGTTATGTTAATTAATCAAAGGTCCAACTGATCACCACGCCTGTATTGTAAATATGCGGTTACGAATAATCCAGCCAAAGTAATAGGAATTAGACCTAAGACGATTCCAAATAGAAAAAC